AAGTAATTCTAGGACACCCGTGTGAATTCGGACCTCTCTGATTCAACTCGAACCTCAGTTCCTGACCTAAAATTATACGCAAATCAAGATCGAGAAAAGGTAGTGTTGCAATCATTGACTCAAACTTATTGTCGAATCCCATTCAGCAGAATATGGAGGTACTTATGGCGGAGCGGGCCAATCTGGTATTTCACAACAAAGTTATAGATGGAACTGCTATTAAACGACTTATTAGCCGATTAATAGATCACTTCGGGATGGCATATACATCACACATCCTAGATCAAGTAAAGACTCTGGGTTTCCAGCAAGCCACTGCTACATCCATTTCATTAGGAATTGATGATCTTTTAACGATACCTTCTAAGGGCTGGCTTGTCCAAGATGCTGAACAACAAAGTTTGATTTTGGAAAAACAACATCATTATGGGAATGTACATGCGGTAGAAAAATTACGCCAATCTATTGAGATATGGTATGCTACAAGTGAATATTTGCGACAAGAAATGAACCCTAATTTTAGGATGACGGACCCTTTCAATCCAGTCCATATGATGTCTTTTTCGGGAGCTAGGGGAAATGCATCTCAAGTACATCAATTAGTAGGTATGAGAGGATTAATGTCGGATCCCCAAGGACAAATGATTGATTTACCTATTCAAAGTAATTTACGGGAAGGACTTTCTTTAACAGAATATATTATTTCTTGCTATGGAGCCCGTAAAGGAGTTGTAGATACTGCGGTACGTACATCAGATGCTGGATATCTTACGCGTCGACTTGTTGAAGTAGTTCAACATATTGTTGTACGTAGAACAGATTGTGGCACTATCCGAGGGATTTCTGTGAGTCCGCGAAATAAAAATCGAATGATGTCAGAAAGAATTTTTATCCAAACACTAATTGGTCGTGTCTTAGCAGACGATATATATATAGGTTCACGATGTGTCGCCTTTAGAAATCAAGATCTTGGGATTGGACTTGTCAATCGATTCATAACCTTTGGAACCCAATCAATATCTATTCGAACTCCCTTTACTTGTCGAAGTACATCTTGGATCTGTCGATTATGTTATGGCCGGAGTCCCACTCATGGTGACCTAGTTGAGTTGGGGGAAGCTGTAGGTATTATTGCGGGTCAATCTATTGGCGAACCGGGGACTCAACTAACATTAAGAACTTTTCATACCGGCGGAGTATTTACAGGAGGTACTGCCGAACATGTACGAGCCCCTTATAATGGAAAAATAAAATTCAATGAGGATTTGGTTCATCCTACACGTACACGTCACGGGCATCCCGCCTTTATATGTTATATAGACTTGTCTGTAATGATTGAGAGCGAAGATATTATACATAGCGTGACTATTCCACCAAAAAGTTTTCTTTTAGTTCAAAATGATCAATATGTGGAATCAGAACAAGTGATTGCTGAGATTCGCGAGGGAACATACACTTTTCATTTTAAAGAGAGGGTTAGAAAATATATTTATTCTGACTCAGAGGGCGAAATGCACTGGAGTACTGATGTATCCCACGCACCCGAATTTACATATAGTAATGTCCATCTCTTACCAAAAACAAGTCATTTATGGATATTATCAGGAGGTTCATGTGGATCTAGTCTAATTCTTTTTTCGATCCATAAAGATCAAGATCAAATGAACACACCCTTTCTTTCCGTTGAAAGAAAATATAGCTCTAGCCTCTCAGTGAATAATGATCAAGTAAGCAAAAAATTTTTAAGTTCGGATTTTTCTGATAAAAAAAAATCGGGGATTCCCGAGTATTCAGAATTGAATGGAATCGTAGGTACTAGTCATTATAATTTCATATATTCTGCTATTTTTCATGAGAACTCGGGTTTATTAGCAAAAAGGCGAAGAAATAGATTTCTCATTCCATTCCAGGCGATTAAAGAGCAAGAATTCATCCCGCATTCAGGTATCTCGATTGAAATACCCATAAATGGTATTTTTCGTAGAAATAGTATTTTTGCTTTTTTTGATGATCCTAGATACAGAAGAACAAGTTCCGGAATTCTTAAATATGGGACTCTAAAGGCGGACTCAATCATCCAAAAAGAGGATATGATTGAATATAGAGGAGTCAAAAAATTTAAGACAAAATACGAAATGAAAGTAGATCGCTTTTTTTTTATTCCCGAGGAAGTGCATATTTTACCCGAATCCTCCGCCATAATGGTACAGAACTATAGTATCATTGGAGTCGATACACAAATCACTTTAAATATAAGAAGCCGGGTTGGCGGGTTGATCCGAGTGGAGAGAAAAAAAAAAAAGATTGAACTCAAAATATTTTCGGGGGATATTCATTTTCCGTACAAGACAGATAAGATATCCCGACACAGTGGCATCTTGATACCGCCGGGAAGGGGAAAAATAAATTATAACGAATCCACAAAATTAAAAAATTGGATTTATGTCCAACGGATCACACCAACCAAGAAAAAGTTTTTTGTTTTGGTCCGGCCCGTAGA